ATCATAGTGTGACAATATAAATACAGAATAGATTTCGCATGCTAATTTCAAAATATATGTCCGGCCCTCGTTTTAGGGGTTTTTCGAGGAGTCCGTGTATATTAGGGGGAGGGGGGTTTTTACCAAAAAAATGTTTATCTTTTTTTAAGCGGCTCCAATTTTTCACAACCCAGGGGGAAACTTAATAATGATGAATTTATGTCCGATTAAGTAATGAATGTATTCAAACAGTGAAATGTATTTTACACTAACGTACAGTGATAGGATCAATCTGGATGGGGGTTAAGAAAATGTCTTTTTTAAACCATAGTTTCTTTAATCAAAAAAATCGAAACGTATCCGCTATGGCGTGACTTCCTCCATCCCTTTCAGTTATGGTCAACTTGACAATCTTAATTCATGAATGATAAGTAATGAGTATTACAGAAGAGTGTCGAGGGGATTACAGGTTTATCTCAGTGTCCCAGTTCAGCCCCTCCGGGGAATAGCGATGGCTTCATCCCCCCCCAAAAAAACAGGGTGGAAAATAAATCTTGACGCGATCAAGGACGAAGGTGCCATTAAAGGGAACTAGCGGGCTGGCATTCTTGACGCGATCAAGGACTGAAGTAGCTCGAGCATTAATCAGATGCCAGTTCTGGTCAATTGATAGGGATTAATCGAGTACAGCGCCACAAATAGAGCAATTTTTTCCTTACAATAGCGGGATGTGATGTTCTTACCAGCCCGCATAAGATATACAGAGATATTTGAGGGTGGAAGGAGTAATTTGATGATATGAAAATTTTGATTATAGGTTAATGAGGATCAAGAGTAAAGTGTAATGAAATAGTGATTAGTACAGTAATGGGGATAACGCATAAAATGTAATGAAATAGGGGAATGTAAATCAATGAGTATTATACATAGAGTGTGAAACCAATAGGTGAAGGTCAAATAGGGTGATGTAGTCGAGATGAGATATGTCCTTGTATTAAGGTATGTGGGCCATGTCATTAATATGTTGAACCGACTCATTTTTTGAAAACCAAAAGGGTATTTGGCTTTCATGCTTTGACAGCACTCAGGGGGCAGTTTGGGCAGAATCTTGGCTTTGGGAGCCGAGGGCAGGAGTTTAACCCTCCTTCCCCTGATGTATCTTGAGGAGGGTTCAAACCTCCGGTCTTCGACTTACAAGGTCGACGCTTTAGGCTAAGCTATCAAAATTAGTTAAGGTTGAGGATTTTGTTTTCTCATCAGCCGGCAAGGGGCAATGCAATGAGGAATAGAGAAAAGTAGGAGATAGATGCAATTTGTCCAATGAGAATGAATGGTTGTTCAACTGGTTGTCCCCCAATTCAAGTTAGAATGAGTATATTGGTGACAAGAGTTCAGAAGAAAATTTGTGTAAGTGGGCGAAAGGTGCTACTTCGTTGTTTAGAGGTATGGAGGAGGGGGACTAGTATAAGGATGAGGATGGAGAATAGAAGGGCTAGGACACCCCCTAGTTTATTAGGGATGGATCGGAGGATGGCGTAGGCAAATAGGAAGTACCACTCGGGTTTAATGTGGGGAGGGGTGACGAGAGGATTGGCAGGGATGTAGTTTTCGGCGTCACCTAAGAGGTTAGGTAGGAATAGGGCTAGGACTCCTAGGAGGATAAGAAGGGTTAAGAATCCGAGTGCGTCTTTATAGGAGAAGTAGGGGTGAAAGGAGATTTTGTCTATGTCAGAATTGAGACCCATAGGGTTGTTTGAGCCTGTTTCGTGTAAAAAGAGGACGTGGATGATTATCAATGCGGTGATTAGGAAGGGGAGGAGGAAGTGAAATGCGAAAAATCGTGTTAGGGTGGCGTTATCTACTGAGAAGCCGCCTCAGATTCATTGTACTAGTACATCACCAACATAGGGGAAAGCGGAGAGGAGGTTGGTAATGACTGTTGCGCCCCAGAAGGATATTTGACCTCAAGGTAGGACGTAGCCCACGAAGGCTGTGGCTATGAGAAGGAATAGTAAGATTACTCCGATGTTTCAAGTCTCTTTGTAGAGGTAGGAGCCATAGTAAAGGCCTCGGGCGATGTGAAAGTAGATACAAACAAAGAAGAGGGAGGCTCCGTTGGCGTGGATGTTACGGATAAGTCACCCATAATTAACGTCGCGGCAGATATGAACAACAGAGGAGAAAGCTAGGGAGATGTCTGCGGTATAATGTATGGCTAAGAAGAGTCCTGTAACGATTTGAATAATTAGACATAGTCCTAGAAGTGAGCCAAAGTTTCATCAGACGGAGATGTTTGAGGGGGCGGGAAGATCAATTAGAGTTTGGTTGACGATTTTTAGTAGAGGGTGGGTTTTTCGGATATTTAGGGCCATGAATTCTTATAGTTGAATAAACAACGACAGTTTTTCAAGTTGTTGGTCTTGGTTAGAGTCCAGGTAGGAATAATGGTATATATTATGTTTTTGATAACGGTTTGTTTGGTACTGGGTTTAATAGGAGTGGCATCTAATCCTTCCCCTTATTATGCTGCACTGGGATTGGTTATAGCTGCAGGGGTAGGGTGTGGTTTGTTGGTGGGACATGGTGGGTCTTTTTTGTCATTAGTTTTGTTTTTGATTTACTTGGGAGGCATATTAGTGGTATTCGCTTATACGGCGGCACTTGCCGCTGAGCCTTACCCCGAGTCGTGGGGTAATTGGTCTGTTTTGTTGTATGTCGGTTTTTATTTAGTGACGTTATTTCTTGCGGGTAAATATTTCATGGTGGAGTGATTTGAGTTAAGTTGATCAGGGGTGGAGGAGATGAACAGTATAGAGATAACTCGGGGGGATTTTGTGGGGGTGGCTTTGCTTTATGGTGATGGTGGGTGATTATTAGTTTTAAGTGGGTGGGTGTTATTATTGACATTGTTTGTGGTGTTGGAGTTAACTCGGGGGTTATCATGGGGAACCCTACGAGTGGTTAGGTTAGGGCAGTGAGTAAGGCTAGGGTTAGGGTAAGGAAGAGTAACATAAGATAAACTTTAATGTAACCTTGTTGAGGTTGAGTGGATATTTTAATTAATGGAATTTGTTGGATGAGAGGGCTTTTTGGTCCAATTTTTTCATACCATGACTGGTCAACTAGGTGAGTGGAGACATGTTGGGATCAGGTTAGACTGATTTTAGGCAGAAAGCGGTGGATAATTTGTGGGAAGAATCCTAGTATATTTGAGAAGTGATGGGGGAAGAGAGTAGGAGTTGTTTTGAGCTGAGTGTTGGTTAGATTAGCTAGTTCTAGGGCTAGTAGAAGGCCAATGATAGTCACCAGTAGGGCGGAGAGTTTTAATAGAGGGGGCATGGTTATGATCTGAGTCTTTGTGGGAGTTAAGTTAGATGTAATAATGAGACCGGCTAGGATGCTTCCGTAAGCTAGGCGTTTGATGGGATTAATAACTATGGGGTTATTTTCATTAATAGGGGAGAGTGGGTTGAATCGGGGAAAATTTATTAATGCGAAGAAGATGAGGCGAAGGCTGTAAATAGCTGTGAATGATGTTGCGATTAGGGTTAGGATAAGGGCTCAGGCGTTGAGGTGAGAAGTGTTTATGGATTCAATGATGGCATCTTTTGAAAAAAAGCCTGATAAGAAAGGTATGCCTGTAAGGGCTAAGCTTCCAACAGTCAGGGAGGATGAGGTGAAGGGTAAGAGTTTATGGAGGCCCCCTATCTTACGGATGTCTTGTTCATCGTTGAGACTGTGGATGATAGACCCAGAACAAAGGAAAAGCATAGCTTTGAAGAAGGCGTGGGTACAGATGTGGAGGAAGGCTAGTTGGGGTTGGTTGAGGCCAATTGTTACTATCATTAGTCCGAGTTGGCTGGATGTTGAGAAGGCAATGATTTTTTTGATGTCGTTTTGGGTGAGAGCACACACTGCGGTGAAAAGGGTGGTTAATGCCCCCAGGCATAGGCATACTGTAAGGACTAATTGGTTGTCTTGGATTAGCGGGTGAAGACGGATTAGGAGGAAAATGCCGGCGACAACTATTGTGCTGGAGTGGAGTAGGGCGGAGACTGGTGTGGGGCCTTCTATAGCTGAGGGGAGCCAAGGGTGGAGACCGAATTGTGCGGATTTTCCGGCTGCGGCTAGGACAAGGCCGAGGAGGGGGAAGGTTAGATTTATATCTTTGGATAGGATAAACAATTGTTGTATTTCTCAGGAGTTTAGGTTTATGGCTAGTCAGGTTATGCTGAGAATTAGTCCGATATCCCCTACCCGGTTATAAATCACAGCTTGCAGGGCGGCTGTGTTGGCGTCTGTTCGGCTGTATCACCAACCAATGAGGAGGAAAGATATGATTCCCACTCCTTCTCAGCCGATGAATAGCTGGAACATGTTGTTGGCGGTGACTAGGATGATTATTGAGACTAGGAAGAGCAGAAGATATTTGAAGAAACGGTTAATGTTTGGGTCAGAGTGTATATATCAGAGGGCAAATTCAAGGATGGATCAGGTGACGTAGAGGGCTACGGGGGTAAATACGACTGAGTATGAGTCAAATTTAAAACTCATGTTAATGTCAAAAGGCCCAATGTTTATTCAGTTGAAGTTAGTTATAATTGACTCTAAGCCTTGATCTAGGAAAATAGACAGGGGGATAAGACTAATGAAGAAAGAGGTCTTTACAGCTGTCTTCGCATGGGAGGAGGCTCAGTTAATGTTTAGTTCTTTGGGGCTTAGTGAGGTTATTAATGGAAGGATGAGGATAATAAAGATTAGGAGGAAGGATGAGTTAAAGATGGTGTTCATAGCTTTTGCTTGGAGTTGCACCAAGAGTTTTTGGTTCCTAAGACCAATAGATTACTAATATCTTTCAGAAGCCGAGTGAGTCATGGATTCGAGCCATGATGAGAAGAATTAGCAGTTCTTCGTGTCCCGGACCTCTCTCGGTAATTAAAAAGATTTTAACTTTTATTTTTAGAACCACAATCTAATGTTTTGGTTAAACTATAAATACAGAGTGTCCAGCCTCAGATAAGTTCAGGTTTAAATATTAGAAGCAGGACAGGCATAAGGTGGAGGCTAAGGAGGAGATGTTCTCGTGTATAGGTCGGGCTTAGTGATAGGATATGGAGGGGGGTAGGACCGCGTTGGGTTATTAGGAATATATAGAGGGAGTAGGAGGCTGTGATTAGTACTCCAAGACCTGAGAGGGTGATGGTTCAGTTAGATCAGTTAAACAATGAGGTGATAATGAGGAGTTCTCCTATGAGATTGGGGGAGGGGGGAAGGGCAAGGTTGGCAAGGCTAGCGAGGAATCATCAGGTTGCCATTAGTGGGAGAATGACTTGCAGGCCTCGGGCCAGAAGTATTGTTCGGCTATGAATTCGCTCGTAGTTTGTGTTAGCCAAGCAGAATAGGGCGGAGGAGATTAGGCCATGAGCAATCATTAGCGTAATTGCCCCTGCAAAGCTTCATGGGGTTTGGATGAGAATTGCCCCTGCGACTAGGCCCATGTGGCTAACTGATGAGTAGGCAATAAGAGATTTGAGGTCAGTTTGTCGCAGGCAGATAGAGCTGGTTATAACAATCCCTCAGATGGCCAAAATTAGGAATGGGTAGGCTATTTCTTTGGTAAGAGGGTCTAGTATTACAATAATTCGTATTATGCCGTATCCCCCTAGTTTAAGTAAGACGGCAGCTAGGATTATAGAGCCGGCAATTGGGGCTTCAACGTGGGCTTTAGGAAGTCAGAGGTGGATTCCATATAAGGGCATTTTAACGAGAAAAGCGAGAAGGCAGGCCACCCATCACAGTTTGTCAGCCCATGAAGTCAGAGTGAGGGGTTGTGAGTGTTGTATAATAATTATGGACAGGGTGCCGAGGTTATTTTGTATAAGTAGAAGGGCAATGAGAAGAGGAAGGGAGCCAATTAAGGTGTAAAATAGGAAGTAGGTCCCTGCATTAAGGCGTTCTGTCTGGTTACCTCATCGCGTAATAATAATGAGAGTGGGGATAAGTGTGGCTTCAAATATAATGTAAAATATAATTATTTCGGTTGCGGAGAAGGCTAGAATAAGAAAAGTCTGGAGGGAGATTAGGAGTGAGATATATGTTCGTTGTCGAATAATTGGTTCTGGGGAGATATGGTTTTGGCTGGCCAAAATCATCAGCGGAAGAAGTCAGCATGTGAGAATTAGTAGAGGGGAGGATAAAGGGTCAATGGCCATAAACTGGTTGGAGAAGTCTCAGCCGATGTCGATGTTCCATTTGAATCAGATTAGGCTTGACAGTGCAATTAGAAGGCTGTAGGAGGTGGTTATGGGCCATAGCCACTTTTTGTTAATAACTCATGTGGTTGGGAAGAGTATGATAGTTGGGATAAGAACTTTTAGCATTGGAGAAGATTTAGGTTTTGTAGGTTATCAGAACCGTGGGAGCGGGAGGTGGCCACTAGAATAGCCAGGCCTGCGCTGGCTTCGCAGGCCGAGAATGTAAGGAGAATCATAGGGAAGATTGAGGATGAGACAGAGTTCAGTGTTAGAGTCCAGATAGCAGTGGCAATGAATAGAGTTAGTAGTATGCTTTCCAGGCATAAAAGTGCGGATAAGAGATGATAACGGTTGAGTGCGAGACCCATCAGGCCTAGTATAAATGCTGAGTTGAGGCTAAAATATAGGGGGGACATAAGATATTTATGGATTTTCACCATAGTCTACTAAGCCGAAATTAGTGGTCTTTGTTTAGACTAAATATCCATTCTGCCCATTCTAATCCCCCTTGGAGTCATTCATAGACGAGACCGAGGGTAAGTAGAATTAAGATGATTGCTGCTCAAAGCAGTGTGTAGAGCGGGGATAGAAGTTGATCCCCTCAGGGGAGGGGGAGAAGAAGAGCAATTTCTAGGTCGAATAGCAGAAATAGGATGGCTACGAGAAAGAAACGTAGGGAAAATGGAAGACGTGCACTTCCAAGAGGGTCGAAGCCACATTCATATGGGGAGAGTTTTTCGTTGTCTGGGCTGAGAGATGGAAGCCAGAATGTGATGAATACAAGGATTAGGGAAACCAGGGCCGTAGCCGCAACAGAAGACATGATGAGGTTCATTACTTTTCCTTGGATTTTAACCAAGATTAAATGATTGGAAATCATTTGTACTAGTCTATACTAGAAAAGCAGTTATGAGCCTCATCAATAAATGGAAACATAGAGGAATAATCACACTACGTCCACAAAGTGTCAGTATCATGCAGCAGCTTCAAATCCAAAGTGGTGTTGGGATGTGAAGTGGTATTGAATCTGTCGTAATAGGCAGATTATTAGGAATGTTGAGCCAATAATAACATGGAGGCCGTGAAATCCTGTGGCTACGAAGAATGTAGTTCCATAGACCCCATCAGCGATAGTAAAAGGGGCTTCATAGTACTCTATGGCTTGTAGGGCTGTGAAGTAAATACCTAGAAGGATAGTGAGAGTGAGGGCTTGAATGGTTTCTTTTCGATTGCCTTCTATAAGGCTATGGTGAGCCCAGGTTACTGTTACACCGGAGGCCAGCAGAACTGCAGTATTTAGGAGTGGCACTTCAAATGGGTCTATAGGACTAATTCCTGTTGGGGGTCAGCATCCTCCTAGCTCAGGGGTGGGGGCTAAACTTGATTGGTAAAAGGCTCAGAAAAAGCCTAGAAAAAAGAACACTTCTGATGTGATGAATAGAATTATTCCGTAGCGGAGGCCTTTTTGAACGGGAGGTGTGTGGTGGCCTTGAAATGTTCCTTCTCGGATAATATCGCGCCATCATTGGATTATAGTTAGTAGGAGAAGGGTCAGTCCTAGGTAGAGGAGAATTAGAGAGTGGAAGTGAAACCAGATGGCTAGGCCGGATGTCATTAAAAGGGCGGCTGTAGCCCCGGTCAGTGGTCATGGGCTGGGGTCAACTATATGATATGCGTGTGCTTGGTGAGCCATTAAACATTTTCTTGTAGGTAGAGGCTTAATAAGAGGACGAATACGTATGCTTGAATTATTGCTACAGCCACTTCTAAGATTGTAAGTAGAAATAAAACAATTGATGTGAGTAATGCTACGGCGGGCATGATAGTAATAAGTACAAAGGCTGCGGTTGCAATTAGTTGTATAAGTAGGTGACCTGCTGTCAAATTAGCAGTTAGTCGGACCCCTAGCGCTAGTGGTCGGATAAATAAACTAATGGTTTCAATGACAATTAAGACGGGGACTAAAGGGGTGGGCGTGCCTTCGGGCAGAAAATGTCCTAGTGCAATGGTGGGCTGATTGAGCATTCCGACTAGGACGGTAGTAAATCATAAGGGAAGGGCGAATGCTATGTTGAGGGAGAGTTGTGTTGTGGGTGTAAAGGTGTAGGGAAGAAGGCCCAGTAGGTTGATAGAAATTAGGAATAGTATTAGAGCTGTAAATAGTATTGCTCATTTATGGCCAGCGAAGTTAATGGGCTGTATGAGTTGGTAAACAAATCGGTTAATGAATCAGCTTTGGAGTGTTATGAGTCGATTACTGAGTCATCGGCCAGTTGGGGTTGGAAAAATTAATCATGGTAGGGTGATTGCGAGGGCAATTAATGGGACTCCAAGGAGGGAGGGGCTTAGGAATTGGTCAAAAAAGTTTAGGACCATGGTCAGTTTCAGGGTGCTGGTTTAGATTTTTCTGCACTTTTTAATGTTGGGTGGTTGGTGAATAGGTGATTTATCACTTTCTTTGGTAAGACAATGAGGAAAATTATTCATGAAAACAGGAGAATAATTAGTCAAGGGTGAGGGTTTAATTGAGGCATATCACTAAGGGTGGTAGGGAGTCACCAGTTTTTAGCTTAAAAGGCTAACGCTAGGCCCAGTTTAGCTTCTTAGTGAGGCTTCTTCTAGTATTAATGAAGATCAGGCTTCGAAGTGTTCAAGAGGAACTGCTTCTACTACAATAGGTATAAAGCTGTGGTTGGCCCCACAGATTTCTGAACACTGACCATAATAGACACCGGGCCGGGAGATGATGAAGGCAGTTTGATTTAAACGCCCTGGGACAGCGTCTATTTTAACCCCTAAGGCTGGTACGGCCCATGAGTGTAAGACATCTTCTGCGGACACTAGTACACGTACGGGGGATTCTATGGGAACTACTATTCGATGGTCTGTCTCTAATAAGCGAAACTGGCCGGGGGCTAAGTCTTGGGTTTGAATCATGTAAGAGTCAAAGCCTAGATCTTCGTAGTCTGTGTATTCGTAGCTTCAGTACCATTGATGGCCTATGGCTTTAATGGTCAAGTGGGGGTCATTAATCTCGTCTATTAGGTATAAAATTCGTAAGGATGGTAGGGCGATTATAATGAGGATGATGGCGGGGAGGATAGTCCAAACGATTTCAATCTCTTGGGAATCGAGGATGTATTTGTTTGTAAGTTTTGTTGATACTATCGCTGTAATAATATAAAGAACCAGGGCGCTAATTAGAAATACAATTATTAGTGTGTGGTCGTGAAAGTGAATAAGTTCTTCTATGACTGGGGAGGCTGCATCTTGAAATCCTAATTGTGAGGGGTGTGCCATTAGCTCTAAGACCCGCAGGATTCTAACCTGCAATTATGCCTTGACAAGGTAGTGTAATATGTTTTTACTAGGGCCTCTATGAAGAAAGTGGCAGAGTGGTAATGTGGTTAGCTTGAAACTAACATATGGGGGTTCAATTCCTTCCTTTCTTGTCCTATAAGTTTCGTTGAACTTGAACAAAGGCTGGCTCTTCATATGTGTGATAGGGTGGAGGGCAACCGTGTAGTCATTCGACATTTGTGTGCGGTAGTTCAACGGATAGGACTTCTCGTTTTGAGGCAAATGCTTCTCAAATAATAAATAAGAACATGATTACAGCCACGAGTGAGATTAAGGAGCCGATAGAGGAGACTGTGTTTCATAAGGTGTAAGCGTCTGGGTAGTCTGAGTAACGTCGTGGCATTCCAGCGAGGCCTAGGAAGTGTTGTGGGAAGAATGTCAGATTTACTCCAATAAATATAACTGCGAATTGGATTTTTGTTCAAGTCGAGTGGAGGGTGTAGCCGGTTATTAAAGGGAATCAGTGGATAAAGCCCGCCATAATAGCGAATACGGCCCCTATTGAGAGGACATAGTGGAAATGGGCTACTACATAGTAAGTGTCGTGGAGGACGATGTCTAGAGAAGAGTTGGCTAGTACAATCCCTGTCAGGCCTCCTACTGTGAATAGGAAGATAAACCCAAGAGCCCATAGTAAGGGGGTCTCTCATTTGACAGAGCCTCCATGAAGGGTCGCTAGTCAACTGAAGACTTTTACACCTGTAGGGATGGCGATAATTATCGTTGCTGAGGTGAAGTAGGCTCGCGTGTCAACATCCATTCCTACGGTAAACATATGATGGGCCCAGACGATGAAGCCTAGCAGGCCAATTGCTATTATTGCTCAAACTATTCCCATGTAGCCAAAGGGTTCTTTTTTGCCAGAGTAGTAGGCTACAACATGGGAGATTATCCCAAAGCCAGGAAGGATAAGAATGTAGACCTCTGGATGGCCAAAAAATCAGAACAGATGCTGGTAGAGGATAGGATCACCTCCTCCGGCCGGATCAAAGAATGTTGTGTTTAGGTTTCGGTCCGTAAGTAGTATTGTAATGCCAGCGGCGAGCACTGGGAGTGCTAAAAGAAGGAGGATGGTTGTCACTAGAATGGACCAGACAAACAGGGGTGTTTGGTATTGGGAGATTGCTGGGGGTTTTATGTTGATGATGGTTGTAATGAAGTTAATGGAAGCTAGGATGGACGAGATACCAGCCAGGTGGAGGGAGAAAATGGCTAGATCAACAGATGCTCCGGCGTGTGCTAAGTTGCCAGCTAGGGGAGGGTAGACTGTTCAGCCAGTGCCGGCTCCTGACTCAACTCCGGCTGAGGCCAAGAGTAGAAGGAAAGAAGGGGGTAGGAGCCAGAAACTTATGTTATTTATTCGGGGGAAGGCTATGTCTGGTGCTCCGATCATTAAAGGTACTAGTCAATTTCCAAAGCCTCCAATTATTACGGGCATGACCATAAAGAAAATTATTACAAATGCATGGGCGGTTACAATAACATTATAAATCTGATCATCCCCTAGGAGGGAACCAGGCTGACCCAGTTCGGCACGAATTAAAAGGCTTAGGGCTGTCCCCACCATTCCTGCTCATGCACCAAAGATTAAATACAAGGTGCCAATGTCTTTGTGGTTTGTAGAAAATAGTCATCGATTAATTGCCACAGGTAAGGTGACTGAGAACTAAGTGATGGATTGTAACCCCATGAACAGAGGTCCAATTCCTCTTCTTACCATAGTCCTGCAGTAGCTGTTTATGTTGGATTGCAAATCCAAAGATGGAGATTAGTTTCTCCCGGGACTTTCTCCCGCCTTTTTTTTTGACGGCGGGAGAAAGTAAATAAAAGTTCGCTGGATTGAACGCTTAGCTGTTAACTAAAATTTTGTAGGATCAAGGCCTACTTATTTAGGAAAAGGTTTTAGCTTAATGAAAGTATCTGGGTTGCATTCAGAAGATGTGAGATAAAGTCTTGCAGATCTTAACAGAAATTAGGAGATTTTCACTTCTACTTAAAGCTTTGAAGGCTTTTGGTCTGTTGTTAACCTAAATTTCTTAGGATATTAGTATGAGGATGGCGGGGGTGATTGGGAGGAGGAAGATGGACAATGAGGCAGTGGTTGTCAGGGCCAGGTTGTGGGATAATTTGGTGCGTCATGATGTCAGTATATTAATTGGGGCGGGGGTTATGGTTAGTGCTGTAGCGTAGCACAGGCGTAGGTAGAAGAATAAACTAAGGAGGGCCATTATAGCTATAATGATGGCGGGGACAATTAAGTCTTGTTTAGTCAATTCTTGTAAGATGAGCCATTTTGGTATAAAGCCTGAAAGAGGGGGCAGGCCTCCGAGAGAGAGGAGAGTTAGGAGGGCAATAATGGAGAGCAAGGGGGACTTTGATGAAGAGGAGGAGACAGAGTTGATTTTTGTTGAGTTAAATGTTTTAAACAGAAGGAAGGTTGTTGAGGTTATAATAATATAAAGAATTAGATTAAGTTGGGTTAGGTTGTGGGAGTAGTGGAGAATGGAAATTATTCAACCAAGGTGAGCGATTGAGGAGTATGCTAGGATTTTTCGTAGTTGGGTCTGGTTTAATCCCCCTCAGCCCCCCACTATAGTTGACAGGACTCCAAGAAGAATTAGTAGATTGGGGTTTAGTGAGGGGTAGAGTTGCAGAAGAATGGCGAATGGGGCAAGTTTTTGTCAGGTGGAGAGGATAAGGCCCGTGGTTAGGTCTAAGCCTTGAAGGACTTCGGGGAGTCAGAAGTGAAGGGGGGCTAAGCCGATTTTTAGGGCCAATGCGATTGTGGCCAGTGTGGCAGAGCCTGGGCTAACTATTTCGACTAGGTTTCATTCGCCTGAGGTTCAGGCGTTTGTAACACTAGCAAATAAGAGAAGGGCTGAGGCAGTGGCTTGTGTGATAAAGTATTTTGTGGAGGCTTCTACCGCTCGGGGGTGGTGCTGGCGGATTATTAGGGGAAGGATAGCTAAAGTGTTGATTTCAAGACCTATTCAGACTAATAGTCAGTGTGAGCCAATGAATGTGAGGATGGTTCCTAGGCCTAGGCTTGAGATGACGATGGTTAATACAAGGGGATTCATTAGTAAAGGAAGGATTTTAACCGACATGGTTGGGGTATGGGCCCAAAAGCTTCATTAGCTGACCTTACTTAGAAAATGGTATAACTGGAAGTACGGAGAGTTTTGATCTCTTAGGTATAGGTTCAAATCCTATTTTTCTAGGAAGAGGAGAGGTTTTAACTTTCATTATCCACTCTATCAAAGTGGTCCTTTTGTTCAGGCACGCTTCCTTTTAGGTTAGAGGGGGCAAGCTTGCTGAAGCCACGGGAAGGGCAATATGTCATAGTATAATTGCTAAGGTTAGGGGTAAGAAGTTTTTTCACACTAAGTGTATGAGTTGGTCATAGCGAAAGCGAGGGTATGATGCTCGAATTCATAAAAAAAGTAGGGTGAGCAGGGTTGCTTTTATTATGAGGCTGAGGGTTGAGATTTCTGGAAAGAGGGGATCATAGGAGGAGCCTATGAAGAGGATGACTGAGAGGGTGTTTATTAGTAGAATATTTGTGTATTCAGCAAGGAAGAATAGGGCGAAAGAGCCCCCCGCATATTCGATGTTGAAACCAGAGACTAGTTCTGATTCTCCCTCTGTTAGATCAAATGGTACTCGGTTAGTTTCTGCTAGGGTTGATACATATCATATTAGGGCCAGGGGTCATCCAGGGATAATTAATCAGACTGTTTCCTGTGCTAGGTTAAAGGTATGGAGGGTAAATCCCCCTGTGAAAATAATCATTGATAGGAGGATCAGTCCGAGGCTCACTTCGTAGGAGATTGTTTGTGCCACAGCTCGTAAAGCTCCTATCAAGGCGTATTTTGAATTTGATGCTCATCCGGAGCCTAAGATGGTATAGACGGTTAGACTTGAGATTGCTAGAATAAACAATAAACCTAAGTTAAGATTGATGACAGAGTGGGGGAGGGGAAGGGGCATTCATATGAGGAGGGCCAGAGTAAGGGCTATTGTGGGGGCGATCAAGAACAGAAATGGGGAGGATGCTGACGGGTAAATGGGTTCTTTGGTAAATAGTTTTAGGCCGTCTGCAATAGGTTGAAGAAGACCGTAGGGGCCTACGATGTTGGGGCCTTTACGAAGCTGCATGTAGCCGAGGATCTTTCGTTCAACCAGGGTAAGGAATGCTGTGGCTAACAAGATAGGGACAATATAGGTAAGGGGGCAAATAAAGTAAAGGAGTAGGGCTTCTAGCATAGTTGAGGAGAGGATTTGAACCTCTGGAATAAAGAGCTTAGGTCTTTTGCAATTACCAGGCTCTGCCACCCCAACAGCCCTTTTCTTGGGCAATAGTTAATTTTTTCTTATCTATTTTAGTTTACTTCAATAGATGAAAGTGAAGCGTGCCTGGGGTATTGGCTTCATTTTTCCGGTCCTTTCGTACTAGGAAAGATAAATTCATAGATAGAAACTGACCTGGATTTCTCCGGTCTGAACTCAGATCACGTAGGACTATTAATCGTTGAACAAACGAACCCTTAATAACGGCTACATCATTAGGATGTCCTGATCCAACATCGAGGTCGTAAACCCTTTCGTCGATAGGGACTCTAGGAAAGGATTGCGCTGTTATCCCTAGGGTAACTTGGTTCATTGATCAGAAAATTCTGGGTCATTTTTCGGTAAATATTTTACTAATTAGAATTGTAATTCTAATTTTTAAGTGCTTGAGAACACTCGGTCGATAAGGGGGATTGATTTTTCCCCTCGGTCACCCCAACCAAAACAGTTAAATTAAAAGTGTTGTATTTTTATTTATGTCCGTGGAGTAGTTAGTCTACATAATTAATTCATGTGTTTGAAGCTCCATAGGGTCTTCTCGTCTGATGTGTTTATACCCGCTTCTGCACGGGTGGATCAATTTCATTGATTGGAAAGTAGAGACAGTTGAACTCTCGTGATGCCTTTCATACGGGTCTTCATTTAAAAGACAAGTGATTACGCTACCTTTGCACGGTCAGAATACCGCGGCCGTTAAACATTGTCACAGGGCAGGCGGGACCTCTTATGGGCTTTCAAGAGGCGATGTTTTTGGTAAACAGGCGGAGTTCGTGTTTGCCGAGTTCCTTTACTTTCTTTTAATCTTTCCTTAAGACATGCCTGTGTAGGGTTAACGAATGTTTGTAATAGGGTTTTCTAGTTAAGGTAAAATAGGGTATAATAACCTCAGTCTGGGTTCGTTTAATTGTCAGGGAATTAATTCTTTCTGACGTACACTTATGTCGGGAGAGGTTTATCCTCCTATTACTCATTTTAGCATAAGTTCTTTTATAACTTTATAAAATAGTCCAATATTGATAAGGGGGCGTTGAGAAGAATATCTAGATTATAGGTTTTTGTTAAACTGGAGCTGTGACGCTTACTTTACAGGTGGCTGCTTTTGGGCCCACTGAGGTGAGAACCTTAATAAATATGATCATTTCCCTCCTTTAAAAGTTGTATCTTGGTTCAGAAGGGCTGTACCTCTTCTGAATAACTATTAATTCTTATATTTGGCCTTAATATGGTAGACTTCTTGGTGATGAAAGAATTAATGCAGAACTGAAGTTCTTTTCTTGGACAACCAGCTATCACTAAACTCGATAGGCTTGTCACCGCTACTCGGAAGTCTTCCCACTCTTTTGCCACAGAGACGGGTTGGCTCTAAATTGTGCTGCTTCGGAGTAGCTCGTTTAGTTTCGGGAAGATAGGCTAAAGATCTCTTTGTCTAGTTTTTCTAGCTAAATCATGATGCAAAAGGTACGAGATATAATCTCTGCTTTTTACTACTTTAATTATTTGTTTCATTTCTCTTTCAGCTTTCCCTTGCGGTACATAGTCTATTGCGCTGAATTTTTGTTCTGTCGCCCATACTAAAATGATAAAATGTTTTAGTTAGGAATTAATGGGCAAGGTAGTTAATAATGTTGAATTTGAGGTAGGTGGACAGGCTAGCTTTAATGTTCAGAATGACCCGAATTGCACGGGTATCTCCTCGGTGTAAGGGAGGTGCTTTACTGGTTTAGCCACATTTTGATTCCAAGTGCACTTTCCAGTACACTTACCATGTTACGACTTGCCTCCTCTTGGCATTTTTCTTTAATTAAAAATAAGTAGATTTTTTTCGAGGAGAGTGACGGGCGGTGTGTGCGCGTCCCAGAGCCGGTTTCAGAGAAGCTCTCTAGTCTTTTCTTACTGCTAAATCCACCTTTAGGTAATTTTTCAGTTTACCATTCGTGTTTTCTTTATAGAAAATGTAGCCCATTTCTATCCACTTCATTCGCTACACCTCGACCTGACGTGTGGAAGTTGGTTCTTTTTGCTTACTTTTAAGCCTTCACAGGGTGAGCTGACGACGGCGGTATATAGACGGGAATGGCTAGAAGTGGTGAGGTTTAACGGGGATTATCGGTTACAGAACAGGCTCCTCTAGGTGGGTTTGGGACACCGCCAAGTCCTTTGGGTTTTAAGCTAGCGCTTGTAGTACTCTGGCGAACAATATAGTGAATTATTGTTTAAGTTTGTGGTTAGACATAGTAGGGTATCTAATCCTAGTTTGGGGTCTAACTGTCGTGACATCAAGATTTCTAGTGGGGTAAAGTCACTTTCGTTGTTGATAATTCCGCTTGTGGGCGCGTGTGACAGCTTGATAAGGTCTGAACTTTAGTTGTTGTTAGATGTTCCTTAAATCACTCTTTACGCCGGGGGAGTATTAATGTGAGTTACTCGTATAACCGCGGTGGCTGGCACGAGATTGACCAACTCTGTTAACTTTAACTGATTCGAGCTTGCGCTCATATAATCAATATTTATTACTGCTGAAATCCCTTGGGGGTGTGGCTTAGCAAGGTGTCTTGGGCTACATGTATGTGTGCCTGATACCCGCTCCTAACTAATTGACAGAGTAGCTAGGGCATTTTCACAGGGATGCTGAAACTTGCATGTATAATTCTGGTTACAATTAATACTAAGGCCAGGACCAAACCTTCATGCCTGCGGAAAATTGTCATTTTTCATCTTAGCATCTTCAGTGCCATGCTTTAAATTAAGCTACACTAGC